AATTTAGATTTAATCTGAATTATTAAAAACATTTGTGATTCATTAGATATAATTCAATATTCAGATTTTCCGAATTTCAAAAAATTCAAATATTATTTCACTTAGAAAAGTATCTAAATTCTATACTGCAGTATTCAAGCTTTACTATAAAATATTAATACCTGGCCTTACACAAATAGAATCCAGACGCATATATGACATATTATATATGTCATATATGTGTGGACATATTGCGTGCGTATCAGGAATAAAAAAATTGCGGATATGGTCGAATGGTAAAATTTCTCTTTGCCAAGGAGAAGACGCGGGTTCGATTCCCGCTATCCGCCCACGCTCATAGTATAGTATATAGTATACTATATACTATACTATTTCTTTTATAGTATTAGTATTTCTTTGAAAAAAGAGGCATCATGCTATGAAATAATTAATGATATAACAAATAAAAAAAATCTAAGAGACTAAATTCTTACTAAAGCTAAAGAAATTTAAGTATAAACATATTATGTTAGAGAAATTAAACATTTCTTTCTAGTTTGGAAAAAAGAATGAATATGGTATTTTAATATGGTATTTTACTAAGATTATATGGTATTTTACTAAGATTTTCTATTTTATTTCATTGAAATCAAATTCAAATAAATTCTTAGAATGAATTTCATTTTTAATTGAAATTCTGCTTTAAGAAATTTTTATTTAAATGATATGAAAAAAATGTAAACCAATTTCTTTTTCATAAAAGAAATATATATGGGAGCATAAGGAATCGAACCTTTTTCTATTTTAATTAGAATAGAATTTTTTATATATTCTATACAATGGAAAAAATTCTATTATTATCACAAGAAAATTTTTGAACCTAACCGAACCGGAACAAATTACGTTGCCTTCACAAATAACCTTAGATTCGTCAGAAGATTTGAAACCCAGATTGGTAATTACCAATGGTAATTACCAATCGGTGACATCCCCATTTCCATCGATTTGCTATTAAAAACTAATAGCAAATGATATTGAGTCGATTCGAGGCAAGTGTTCGAATCTATTATGACATAAGCATAAGATGCCCAACGGATTTTTTTTAGATCTTGAAAAAAGAAAATACCTTCTCAGTATTATGAATAGAATATTTTTAATATAGTTTTAAATGTTAGCCATGATGCCATTTATCAATATTTTTGAAGCAGGATCGAAGTTGTTTATATATTAGTATATATATATATAATATATATATATTTTTTTTTTTTATTTTTTGAGGCTATCATAAAATACTTCATATAAGTCTACTTTCATAGAACATAGAACATAGTATCTTTCTTTGTACTTAAAGAAGAATCAAGTACAAATCAAAAGATATCCGATTTTTTTATTTATTAGAATAGAAGATAGAAAAGAGAATTTGAAATGTCTTTTTTGTGTGTTAACTTAATCTTGTTTTTTCTTTCTATCACTAGATTTTAGAAAAATCTTTTTACTAATATTACTAATAATCTAAGAATATTATAATTACTAAATTAGTATTAAATTCTATAATTAGTAAAAGTGATTATACTAATCAAATAGTATTTTGTAAAAATATATGGGTATAGTTACCTATTCATATCTATTCATCTGCATATTGTATCTTTTTTTGTAATTGACAACAAAGATAGATTAAGTCACGCTATATCATAATTTAATTTTATTAAATATTTTCAATGCAGTCCAAAATAAAAGCAAAATTCGTTCTAACTAGAGATATTATATATAAGAGAGAAAATGCATTAGAATCTTTGTAATTTTTTATATTCTGGGGTTTATATATAAATGAGAATTTTATTATAATTCCTAATTGAAAAAAATTTGACTTTTTCAAGTAATTTATACTAATATACTAAAATAGTAATATACTAAATTTAAGAATTTAAGATAAAAAAAATCCAAAATGAAATCAAGAATAATTAGAATTAAAACTAGAATTAAAATTCTAGTTATCTAGTTAATGGTTCCAATTTGACCTAAATTTTGGGATCTATCACTGGAAATCCTTTTTTTATCAATTCAAATCGATTGAAGAATTCTTCAATAGATAAAGGAAAGAAGTTCTTAAAGAATATGTATGTGTTTTGAAATATAATTAATTATTTCAATTGAATTCAATAAAAAACAAAAATCCTCCCCCCTTTTTTTGGAAGGGGATAAGCAAAATAAATAGGATTAAAAAAAAAAAAGAAAAAAGAATTGAATCATTTTTCTCGATTTTGAATTAGATTTGGCGACATGGCCAAGCGGTAAGGCAGGGGACTGCAAATCCTTTATCCCCAGTTCAAATCTGGGTGTCGCCTTTTCAACAAGAAATTTAAAATTTCTTTTTCTATATCCTACTAATAAAATTTGACAAATTTTTGTTCTTTATAATTAATAATTAGAGACAAAGATTTTCTTGATACTGGATTTCTCTAATTCCTCGTTCGAGAAAATAGAAAAACTTGTCCAGTGGAATTCAAAAAAATAAAGGAATAGGTTTAAGATTTGTAGTGACAGCTCCTCTTTCTCTCATAGAAAGAGAGACAGTAAGTTTAGATTAAATAGAAAATTATTAACGTATACAATACAATAATGTATTATTTATGTATCTTGATAATACATTTAGATATTTCTTAAAAAAAAAAAAGAGTTTGTATGTCAGATTTTTAAGGCTTTCTACGAGAGATTCTACCTAAAATTAAGCTAAGCACTTTCTATTTTTTAATTGGTTTATTAATAGCCTTATAAATCAGAATCGTATTTTGACTCTTCACTAATAATTGTATTATTATTATTGATCAATAATGGAATAATTACTTCATAGAAAAAGGAGACACAAATTACATGGATTTAGTCAGTTTTGCTTGGGCTGCTTTAATGGTAGTCTTTACATTTTCACTTTCCCTTGTAGTATGGGGAAGGAGTGGACTTTAATTAGGAAGATTTTTTGAGAAATCATTCGAGTAATCAATTATATCAATCAATTTTTTCTTTGATCTTTTTACATCAATGGATCTTGCAAAGCTTTATTCAATAAAAGCTTGTCTCTCTTTTACAAGATAATCTATAAAAAACTCTCTACTGCGATAGAAAAAAGTATATTCTACCGCAGTAGATCGTTTGTTTTAGTTAACACTTGGGATTCTCTTTTTTTTAATCACTTTCTTTTATTTCTTTATTTCTTTAATTATTGATAAGAATTTCTAATTCAAGTTTAAGTCAAATTAATCCTTTTGGCTGACTGTTTTTACGTAGATAATAAGTAAAAAAGCAGTAGGAACTAGAATGAACAGTGCAGTAGCAATAAATGCGAGAATATTGACTTCCATAATCTCATTTTTCTTTTTTTTTTTTTTCGCAATAACTCGGGATATAATCCCATAGAAAGGAGATATTGAACTCCTTTAAATAAAGGAAATTCAATAGGATGGTTTGCATCCTGATAATATTGAATCGGATCCTTTTTTTGAGTAAAGGATATCTGATCTATCAAATCGATTTATTGTTGAGAATTAAATAGTATAACATAGGAAGATCTTTTACCCATACTAGTTTGGTAATGGATTGGATTAGTCCTTTTCCACTTTTTGTGTCTTATAGCTTATTGTCTGCCTATTGTCTGTCTTCCTTATCTTAATATCCTTAATTTTTCTTATATTTTGAAATTTAATGCAATTAAGGATTTTTATTTAAATGACTGAAATTCTATAGGTCAGTCACACACATATCCAAACTAAGACTAGAAGTATGATGGTAAAAAGAGAAGATAATAAAATCGAATATTCTAAGAAATTAACTGAAAAGGTTCATTTCTTCATTTTCTCTTTTTTTTAGTAAGTCTCTCCTTTTTCGGATTTGGAATGGAATGCATATATTCCAAATTAAGTCTGCTACTTGAATGAAAATATTAAGTAAAAAAAAAAATCGGAACTAAAAGAGGTGTACTTTATTTAATATGAAGAGTACTTTGTTTGTTAAGGTAATTATACAAAGTTTATTCTTTATTAATAAAGAAAAAAATAAAACTTTTTATTTTTATTTATAAAAAAAATAAAAACTTGTAAAATAGCATCATTTTATTGATCAAGAACAGTAAAAAAAAAAGTATGACGAGGGTCGATGGTATAAATAAAAGACTGAATGAATATAGTAAAACTTTTGATTCGTAGAATCAGGATATTAGAAATATATATCTTATCAATCAATAGATAGTAGTCAAAAAAAATGAGATTTCTGCATCCATATTTATCTGGGTAATAAATGCAAAACGAAAACAAAAGAGATATTCATTCCAATAAAATATCATTTCAATGATTATTAAAATTGAGATTTTGTTTTCTGCCTCCCTTTTTACACGAAAAAGAAAAGAAAAATGGATGAATATTTCGGATTCTAGTTCGGGACTGACGGGACTCGAACCCGCAGCTTCCGCCTTGACAGGGCGGTGCTCTAACCAATTGAACTACAATCCCAGCAAAGCAAGGTCTATGGTATAAATATTCATAAAGGTAATATGAATATCATCCCATTCAGCTATATGCTATACGAAAGTTCAAAATAATATTTTTTATAATAAAAATATATTCACATATTAATATTAATTAGACTCTAGTCAGAGTGAGACAGATTACTAGTAATCTTTTATTGTTTTATTCAAATTGTTTTATTCAAAAAAACAGATAATTTATCTGCTCTTTAAGAGCAATAAACTCTTTTTTTTTTTTAATGAGACTTTATTAAATGAAATTTCAGTAATAATTTACTGATTGAAACTTCAAAAACTTTCATGAATCTCAATTCTTAGAAAGAAAAATTGATAAGAATGCATATAGAATATGCATATCATATAAATACACGATATGCATATAAATACACGAACTCTTTTCATTAATTTAATGGATGGTTTGACATTTCCTTTTATTTAAAGTCCTTAATTAAATATTAATTAAAAGGAAATCTCAAATATCAAATATATATTACTAAATCATATATAACATATATATTCATAGAGTAGCTTTTTTGGGCCGAGCTGGATTTGAACCAGCGTAGACATATCGCCAACGAATTTACAGTCCGTCCCCATTAACCGCTCGGGCATCGACCCTGGGTGGAAGGATTAATTCTAGGTTTAACGAAGAATTAATCCTATGTTTCTTAATAAACCCGGGAGAATTAAATTAATCTTAGGTTTATTGATTAATTATCACCTTACCAACTTTTTATCTTACCCCCAGGGGAGATCGAATCCCCGCTACCTCCTTGAAAGAGAGATGTCCTAACCACTAGACGATGGGGGCAAATCTGCCCACACCTCGTCATCAGTCAGTATTCAAATTATAATATGTATTTTTTTACTGTCAATAGACTTTTATATTACTTTACTTTATTCTTTCTTTTTTGATCATTTTTGTCATCATATTTTTATCATGTTTTTGATCACATTTTTTATTTTTTTATGACTTGATCCAAAAAGTATTCCCTATTCTTATGTTAAGATTGCGTATAATTTTTTGATTTGATAATTCATTTATCAACTATTCTATGCTAAATTATAATGATAAGAATTTAACGAAAAGAGCTTAGTTGAAGAATTCCTTCAATTCAGGTAGTTATGTAATGTAATCGGTCTACGAGAAGAGTACAATTTCTTTTTACTTCATAATTATTTTAATTTAAAGTAAATCGGAGCTCGTTGCTTCATTTGATGTTCAGATCAAATATGTCTATTACTACATGTACACTTTTTCATGTACACTTTTTCTATTTCATATTTCAAAAAGATTCGGTTTTTCCGTTCCTAGTATGAAATTCTTCTGAATAATATGAAATGTAGAACTTTCAATTTAATTATTATCATTTTTAAATTTAATTATTATCATTTTTAAATTTAATTATTATCATTTTTTTCTATTTTATATAGAAAAGATTCCATAATTGGAAGAAAGTAGCAGAATCATGTTTCAGGAATATTTTATCAATACATTTTCATTCCATTAATTTATACTTCTTGCAAATCCTCACGTTTTTTTTTTGGAATGAAAGCGGTTTTTCTTCATTATTCTATTCCACCTCTTTTCTTCATTATTCTATTCCACCTTTTTAAAAATAAAATCATTCTATTTCTATTCCACCTCTTTACAAAAAAAATAAAATTTCATAATCCTATGGGAGGCATAAAATATATGGTACATTTTTTGTCAAATTATGGCCCACTGGTCATTCGTCCACAAGAGTTTAGAAAAGATTGAAAAACTTTTGAAAAAATTCGTCATTCACCATATTGTTGAGCCGTTATCAACATTTATTTTTCCTACAAAAAAAAGAATTAAATCCAATCAAGATAGAAATTCTTGGAATGAAGCATCATCTGATGATGATGAATTAGATGAGGAGGACTCTTTATCATCAGAAGACTTTGATTCCAAGTCAGATGAGGACTCTTTGTCAGAGTCAAATGAAGGATCATCTGAGGAGGAATCAGATGTTGAGTCCTATTATATATAAGGATTTTTTCTTTTATCGAGAGTTAGAACATTATTCCAATTGGTCTTTAAGAAATCATATTATTCCGTTTATTTACCAGATTGATCGGTTCATAGAATACCATAAGCAAAAAGAAACTCTTTTTGCAACAAGTGTTCTCAATTTACTAGAAGAAATAAAGAAAATAGTTACCTATTTCAAATCGTCAATCGATGATCCTTATCCATCAGAGGAGTTGGACCCATTGTACTCTTGCCATTATAAGTGGTTTGAGATGCAGTACTTCAAGTGGGATCTAACTCAATCAGAGGAGTTGGCCCCATCGTATTCACTCCCTTTGTCGGAATCCGAGTGGGAAGAGAGGGATTCGCAAATTAATGAGCTCCCTCCGAGATATCGTTGCGAATTGATTTCTTACTGGGTCCGGGGTTCTATTTTCTCGACTAAAATATCGAGAAATCCAAATATCTACCTTTCGGGACCAAAGGTGATAAAATTTCTCCGAAAAATTTCGGAGGTATTGCGTACTATATGAATCAATTTTTATCCAAATCAAATCCTTCATTTTATTTGGATAGAATAAAAAAGTAGTAATGGACATATATGGAGTTCACTAAAATTTCATGTGATTTATCAAACAGAATAGAAATTCCATCATTACTAGATTGATCTATAGATAGGGATCGTCAAGAAATAATGATCAACTAAAGGGATTTTTTTCGATAATAAATAAGCTTCAGATTAAGATGATTTGGAATGAAAATAGGGGAATGTCAACAATACCTGGGTTTAATCAGATACAATTTGAGGGCTTTTGCAGATTTATTACTAAAGGCTTGAGGGAAGAATTTGATAAGTTTCCAGAAAAAAAAATGAAAGATATAGATCAAAATATGGAATTTCTATTTTTTGTGGAAAAATATCAATTGGTAGAACCCTTGATAAAAGAAAGAGATGCTTTTTATGAATCACTTACATATTCTGCAAGATTATATGTACCCGCGGGATTAATTCGAAAAACCAGTATAAAAATGCAAAAACAAACCGTTTTTATAGGAAACATTCCTTTAATGACTTCCCAAGGAACTTTTATAATAAATGGAATATATAGAACTGTAATTAATCAAATATTGCAAAACCCTGGTATTTATTATCGTTCAAGATTGGACCGCGAAGGAATTTCTGTCTATACGGCCACTATAATATCAGATTGCGGAGGAAGGATAAAGTTAGAAATGGATACAAAAGCAAGGATATGGGTGCGTGTGAGTAGGAAACAAAAGATATCGATTCTAGTTCTATTATTAGCTATGGGTTTGAATCTGAAAGAAATTCTAGATAATGTTCGTTACCCTGAGATTTTATTGTCTTTCGCAAATGATAAGAAGGAACTAAAAAAGATTAGTTCAAAAGAAAATGCTCTTTTGGAGTTTCACAAAAAGTTTTTTTCTAAAGAAGAGAAGGAACAGAAAGATATTGTATCTTCAGAGTCCTTATGTGAGTACTTACAAAAGGACTTTTTAGAAAAATTTTATAAAAAAAAATGCGAACTAGGAAAGATTGGTCGACGAAATATGAATCGGAGACTTAATCTCGATATATCTCAGGACAATATATTTTTGTTACCAAAAGATATATTGGCTGCTGCCGATCATTTGATTGAAATGAAATGGGAAATGGGTACACTTGATGATATGAATCACTTGAAGAATAAACGTATTCGTTCTGTAGGAGATCTTTTACAGGATCAATTTAGATTGGCTCTCTCTCTTTTAGAAAAGGCAGTTCGGAATACTATATCTGTAGCAATTTCTCGTAATAAATGGATACGAAGTCCTCAAATTTTGGTAACTTCAACTTCATTCAAAACTACTTATGAATCGTTTTTTGGTCTTCACCCCTTATCGCAACTTTCAGATCAAACTAATCCATTAGCACAAGTAGCTCATGGTCGAAAATGGAGTTTTTTGGGTCCTAGAGGACTGACAAGTCGGACTGCTAGTATTCAGATACGAGATATCCATCCTAGCTACTATGGACGTATTTGTCCAATTGATACATCTGAAGGTACTAATGTTGGACTTATTGGATCCTTAGCTATTTATGCACGGATTGGTCATTGGGAATCTATAGAAAGTCCGTTTTATAAAATATCTGAGAAATCAAGAAAAAAAAAAGGACAGATGGTTTATTTATCACCAACAAAAGATGAATATTATATGATAGCAGCAGGAAATTCTTTGGCTTTGAACCAGGGTATTCAAGAAGAAGAGGTTGTTCCTGCTCGATACCGTCAAGAATTCCTAACTATTGCGTGGGAACAGATTCATCTTAGAAGTATTTCTCCCTTCCACTATTTTTCTATTGGAGCTTCTCTTATTCCTTTTATCGAGCATAATGACGCCAATCGAGCTTTAATGAGTTCTAATATGCAACGCCAAGCAGTTCCGCTTTCTCAGTCGGAGAAGTGTATTGTTGGAACTGGCCTAGAAGGCCAAACGGTTGTAGATTCGGGGTTTTCACTTATAGCTGAGCATCAGGGAAAGGTCCTTTATACTGATAGTCAAAAGATCCTTTTTTCAAGGAATGGGAATACTGAAAGTATTCCTTTAGTTAAGTATCAAGGTTCCAACAAAAAAACTTTGATCCATCAAAAACCCCGGGTTCAGGGAGGTAAATGCGTTAAAAAAGGTCAAATTTTGGCGGACGGTGCCGCTACAGTTGATGGGGAACTCGCTTTAGGAAAAAACATATTAGTAGCTTATATGCCATGGGAGGGTTATAATTCTGAAGATGCAGTACTAATTAGTGAACGTCTGATATATGAAGATATTTTTACTTCTTTTTCTATTCGGAGATATGAAATTAAGACTTATATGACAAATCAAGGCCCTGAAAGAATCACTAAGGGAATACCCCATCTCGAGACTCATTTTCTTCGCAATTTGGATAGGAATGGGGTTGTGATGTTGGGATCTTGGGTAGAAACAGGTGATATTCTTGTAGGTAAATTAACGCCAAGAGAGGATGAACCGTTTCCAGAGGACAGATTATTAGAGGCTGTGCTTGGCATAGATTTATCCAGTACAAAAGAAACTTCTCTAAGACTACCTATAGGTGGAAAAGGTCTAGTTATTGATGTGAAATGGATTGAGATGAACGATTCCAGTGATTTTTTAGAGATGGTTTCTGTATATATTTTACAGAAACGTCAAATCAAAGTAGGTGATAAAGTAGCTGGAAGACATGGAAATAAAGGTATTATTTCCAAAATTTTGTCTAGACAAGATATGCCCTATTTGCAAAATGGAACACCTGTTGATATGGTCTTCAATCCCTTGGGAGTACCTTCACGAATGAATGTGGGACAGATATTTGAATGCTCACTTGGATTAGCAGGGGATTTGCTAAAGAGACATTATCGAATAACACCCTTTGATGAAAGATATGAGCAAGAGGCTTCGAGAAAACTAGTGTTTTCTGAATTATATGAAGCTAGTAAACAAACAAAAAATCCATGGGTATTTGAGCCTGAATACCCTGGAAAAAGCAGAATATTTGATGGAAGAACAGGAAATCCTTTTGAACAACCTATTCTAGTAGGAAAGTCCTATATCCTAAAATTAATTCATCAAGTAGATGATAAAATCCATGGACGTTCTACTGGGCCTTACACACTTGTTACACAACAACCTCTTAGAGGAAGGGCCAACCAAGGGGGACAACGGGTAGGAGAAATGGAAGTTTGGGCTCTCGAAGGATTTGGTGTTGCTCATATTTTACAAGAAATCCTTACTTATAAATCTGATCATATTAGAGCTCGTAAAGAAATATTAAATACTATGCTTATTGGAGGAAGAGCACCTAACCCTGAGGATGATTTTCCAGAAACTTTTCGAGTACTCGTTCGAGAACTACGATCTTTGGCTCTAGAACTGAATTATTTCCTTGTATCTGAAAAGAACTTCCAGATTCATAGGAAGGAAGTGTGATCTGAATTAATAATTATTTCAATTTTTATGATTGACCAGTATAAACATCAAAAACTTCAAATTGGACCAGTTTCCCCTCAACAAATAAAGGCTTGGGCGACCAAAATTCTACCTAATGGGGAAAAAATAGTTGGCGAGGTAACAAAAAATGAGACTTTTCATTATAAAAGCAATAAACCAGAAAAAAATGGATTGTTTTGCGAACGAATCTTTGGACCCATAAAAAGTGGATTTTGTGGGTGTGGAAAGTATCGAGAGATTGGGGCTGAAAAAGAAAACCCAAAATTTTGTCAACAATGCGGAGTAGAATTTGGTAATTCTCGGATACGAAGATATCAAATGGGGTACATTAAACTCGCATGTGCAGTGACTCATGTGTGGTATTTAAAAGGTCGTCCTAGTTATATCGCAAATCTTTTAGATAAATCCCTTAAGGAATTAAAAAGTCTAGTATATTGCGGTGTGTGATTTGATCAAAATTCTCATTTGACAGGTTCGAATTGAGAAACTGTCATCCCATTCGATCCTATTGGGATGCCCTAGCTCTGACATGTGTTTTGGAAGAAATAACATGAAACTTAGAATTTTTGGTATATTCTATACTTCTAATTTAAAGGGGAATTAATCCATGGTCGATTCTATAATAGATAAACCTAGTTATACCTTGTGAAAATCTTTTTTCATGAGATTTATCATTCCATTTAGAAAAAGATTTTGCTTAAGCAATCAAATATAGTATGGTTACAGAAGTTTATCCATCGCATATATGCTTCAAGTAAGGCATAACCGTCGAGGTGACTAGGGACCTAAAAGATTAAATGGAATGAGATATAGACAAATAAATCCCGTATGAATTCAAAAATCAGAAATCTTTATTTAAGAGAATTCATTAGGGAAATAGACTACTCAATAATTTGACATTCTCATTTTAAGCAATTCATTTATCAAATTCAAGTAAAATAAGAATGAATCAATGAGAAATTAGTTTTAATTGGGAACTTGAGTAAAGAGTAGTTCTTTTTCATTTTTTATCTAAAAAAAGAAAGAACTTTTTTTTCTTTTTTTTAACTACTTGAGCCGGATGAGAGGAAACCTTCACGTCCGATTTGAAAGGGGGGAATCCTTTAGGAACCTATCTCGATTGTTCTTTTGCTAGGCCCACAGCTAAAAAACCAACTTTCTTACGATTACGAGGTTCATTCGAAGATGAAATCCAATCCTGGAAATACAGCATTCCGCTTTTTTTTAATACCCGAGGCTTCGAGAAATTTCGAAATCGAGAAATTGTGACAGGAGCTGATGCTATTAGAGAGCAATTAGCTGATTTAGATTTGCGAATTCTTATCGAGAATTCATTAGTAGAATGGAAAGGATTAGCAGTCCTGAAACCTACTGGAGATAAATGGGAAGATAGAAAAATTCAAATAAGAAAGAATTTTTTGGTTAGACGTATGGAATTAGCTAAACGTTTTCTTCAAACAAATATAGAACCTGAATGGATGGTTTTGTACTTATTACCAGTTCTTCCTCCCGAATTGAGACCCATTATTCAGATAGAAGGGGGTAAGCTAATAAGTTCGGATATTAATGAGCTCTATAAAAGAGTTATTGAGAAGAATATTCTTCTTAGCAATTTATTAAGTATATCTTCATTTATATCTTCGGACAGAGATGTTGTTGTTATAAATTCTCAGGCAAAATTATTACAAGAAGCTGTGGATATACTTCTTCATATTGGGGTCCGCGGACAACTGAGGTCAGATGGTTTTACTAAAGATAAAGATTACAAATCTTTTTCAGATATACTTGGAGGGAAAGAAGGAAGATTTCGTGAGACTTTGCTTGGTCGACGGGTTGATTATTCAGGGCGTTCTGTCATTGTTGTGGGTCCTTCTCTTTCATTATATCAATGTGGATTACCTAGAGAAATGGCAATAGAGCTTTTCCAAGCATTTCTAATCCGCCATCTAATTAGGAAACATTTCGCTACTAACATAGCGACTGCTAAAAGGCTGATTCAGGAGCGGGAAAAAGAACCTATTGTATGGGAAACACTTAAAGAAGTTATGGAGGGGCATCCTATATTATTGAATAGAGCACCCACTCTGCATAGATTAGGCATATTGGCTTTCCAACCCATTTTAGTAGAGGATCGTGCTATTTATTTACACCCATTAGTTTGTAAGGGTTTTAATGCAGACTTTGATGGAGATCAAATGGCTGTTCATTTACCTTTATCTTTGGAGGCTCAAGCAGAAGCTCGTTTACTTATGTTTTCTCATATAAATCTTTTATCTCCAGCTATTGGAGATCCTATTTGTGTACCAACTCAAGATATGCTTATCGGACTCTATGTATTAACCATGGGAATTCGTGAAGGAATTTGTGCAAATAGGTATAATTTACTTAATTGGAGAAACTATCAAAATGAACCAATTGACAATAAAAACTTTAAGTATAAAAAAAAAAAAGAACCTTATTTTTCTAGCTCATATGAAGCACTTGGAGCTTATCGGCAAAAAAGAATCAGTTTAGACAGCCCTTTGTGGCTCCGATGGAATTTAGATAAAGGTGTTGTTGGGTCAAGCGAAGTTCCTATTGAAGTTCAATATGAATCTTTGAGTACTTCTCATGAGATTTATGAGCATTATCTAATAATAAGAAGTACAAAAGATGAAATCCGTTGTATATATATTCGAACCACTATTGGTCATATTTCTTTTTATCGAGAAATAGAAGAAGCCATACAAGGGTTTAGTGAAATCCGGGTTTAGTCGAATCCGGTATATTCATACACTATCTAAACTCAAAAATTAGATTAGGTGATGCCCCGGGCAGCGAAATTCGGGTTTTTCCAATTTCATTAATATCATTTTTTCTAAATTTCTGCATAAATAGAAATCAAGACTAAAATAAAAGAAATTCTATCTTCGAACCACTCACTCATGTTTATTGTCGAATCCTACTCAGCAGAATATAGAAGAGGTTTTTATGAAAGAACAAGCCTTTTACAATAGAGTCTTAAATGGAACTGCTATGAAACGACTTATTAGCAGATTAATAGTTCATTTTGGAATGGCATATACATCGCATATCCTAGATCAACTAAAGACTTTAGGTTTCCATCAAGCCACTACTACATCTATCTCATTAGGAATTGATGATCTTTTAACAATATCATCGAAACCTTGGTTAGTTCAAGATGCTGAACAACAGAATTCTATTTTGGAGAAACACCATTATTTTGGAAATGTACACGCAGTAGAAAAATTACGTCAATCTATTGAAATATGGTATGCTACAAGTGAATATTTGAGACAAGAAATGAATCCAAACTTTCGGATGACTGATCCTTCTAATCCAGTCTATTTAATGTCTTTTTCGGGAGCTAGGGGAAATGCATCTCAGATACACCAATTAGTGGGTATGAGAGGATTAATGTCAGATCCTCAAGGACAAATGATTGATTTACCCATTCAAAGCAATTTACACGAGGGACTCTCTTTGACCGAATATATAATTTCTTGTTATGGAGCTCGCAAAGGAGTTGTAGATACTGCTATACGAACAGCAGATGCTGGATATCTTACTCGTAGACTTGTTGAAGTAGTTCAACACATTATTGTACGTAAAAGAGACTGTGGTACTATTCAAGGTATTTCCGTCAGTCCTCAAAATGGGATGACAGAAACCTTTTTGGTCCAAACACTAATCGGTCGTGTATTAGCAGATGATATCTATATTGGTCTACGATGCATTGCTACTCGAAATCAAGATATTGGGATTGGACTGGTCAATCGATTTATAACCTTTCAAACACAATCAATATATATTAGAAGTCCTTTCACTTGCAGAAGTACATCTTGGATCTGTCAATTATGTTATGGTCGGAGTCCCACTCATGGTGATTTGGTTGATTTAGGAGAAGCTGTAGGTATTATTGCGGGTCAATCGATTGGGGAACCTGGAATTCAGCTCACATTAAGAACTTTTCATACTGGTGGAGTATTCACAGGTGGTACTGCCCAATATGTACGAACTCCTTTTCAGGGAAAAATAAAATTCAACGAGGATTTGCTTCATCCTACACGTACCCGTCATGGGCATCCTGCCTTTCTGTGTTCTACAGACTTTTATGTAACTATAGAAAGTCGAGATATTATACATAATATGAGTATCCCTTCGAAAAGTTTGATTTTAGTTCAAAATGATCAATATGTAGAATCAGAACAAGTTATTGCTGAGATTCGCACTGGAATGTCTACTTTTCCTTTGAGAGAGACAGTACAAAAACATATTTTTGCGGAATCAGGAGGAGAACTGCACTGGAGTACTGATGTCTACCATAAACCTAAAGATACATATAAAGATACATATAGTAATGTGCATCTATTACCAAAAACAAGCCATTTATGGGTATTAGCAGGAAGTCCTTGGAGATCCGATAGAGTGTCTTTTTCGGTCCACAAGGATCAAGATCAAATGAATGTTGATTCTTTTTCTATTGAAGAAAGATATATTTCTGACCTCTCAAAAACTAATAATCAATTAAGATATAAATTGTTGGATACTTCTAATAAAGGGGAAATTGTTGAACATTCACGGACTGATCAAATCATATCGAAAAATTTTTCGAATTTCATATATCCTTCTATTTTGCAAGAGAATTCTTATTTCTTGGCGAAAAAGCGAAGAAATCGATTTATTATCCCATTAAAATATGATAAAGAACAAGAAAAAGAACTAATATCTTCTTTTGCGATTTCGATGGAAATACCTATAAACGGTATTTTCCTTCAAAATAATAGTATTCTTGCTTTTTTTGATGATACACGATACAGAAGAGTCAATTCAGGAATTATTCAATACGGGATCATAGAGATAGAGTCGATCATAAAAAAAGAAGATTTGCTTGAGGATCAAGGAATAAAACAATTTCCGGAATACTATACGTTGATTGAGGATGAAGAAATACAAGAATTTAGCCCGGAATACCAAACTTTGATTGAATATCAAAAATATCAAATGTTGATTGAGTATCAAAAAAAACAAAAATTGAATCCGGAATACCAAATGTTAATAAAAGATCAAGGAATAAAAGAATTTCTGGAAGACCAAATGTTAATTGAGGATCAAGAAAGACAAGAATTCAGTCCAGAATACCAAATGTTAATTGAGGATCAAGAAAGACAAGAATTGAGTCCGGAATACCAAATGTTAATTGAGGATCAAGAAAGACAAGAATTGAGTCCGGAATACCAAATGTTAATTGAGGATCAAGAAAGACAAGAATTCAGTCCGGAATATCAAATGTTAATTGAGGATCAAGAAAGACAAGAATTGAATCCGGAATACCAAATGTTAAGTGAGGATCAAGAAAGACAAGAATTGAGTCCGGAATACCAAATGTTAATTGAGGATCAAGAAAGACAAGAATTCAGTCCGGAATACCAAATGTTAATTGAGGATCAAGAAAGACAAGAATTGAGTCCGGAATATCAAATGTTAATTGAGGATCAAGAAAGACAAGAATTCAGTCCAGAATACCAAATGTTAATTGAGGATCAAGAAAGACAAGAATTGAGTCCGGAATACCAAATGTTAAGTAAGGATCAAGAAAGACAAGAATTGAGTCCGGAATATCAAATGTTAATTGAGGATCAAGAAAGACAAGAATTGAGCCCGGAAAACCAAAGGAAAGTGGATCAGTTTTTTTTCATTCCCGAAGAAGTACATATCTTACCGAAATCCTCTTCTATAAGGGTCCGGAACAATAGTATCATTGGAATAAATACATGGCTCACTTTAAATAAACGAAGCCAGGTAGGTGGATTAGTCCAAGTAAAGAAAACAAGAAAATATATTGAACTGAAAATCTTTTCCGGAGATATTCATTTTCCGAGGGAAACAGATAAGATATCCAGGCACAGCGAGATTTTGATACCACGAGAAACAGGAAAAAAAAATTCTAAAAAATTCCAAAAAAGGAAAGATTGGATCTATGTTCAAGGGATCACACCTATCAAGAAGAAATATTTTGTTTCGGTTAGACCTGTAATTACATATGAAATACCTGATGAGATTGATTTAGCAACACTTTTTCCTCAGGATCTCTTGCAAGAAAAAGACAATCTCCAACTTAGAGTTGTCAATTATTTCCTTTATGGAGATAGCAAGTCAATTCGAATAATTTGTCTCAAAAGTATTCAATTAGTTCGGACTTGTTTAGTATTGAATTGGCACCAAGAACAAAATAGTTCTATAGAAGAAGAGGTTCATGCTTCATTTGTTGAGATAAAGACAAATTTTTTAATTCGCAATTTCATAAAAATTGAGTTAATTAAACCTTCATATATCGGAAAAAGATATGAAAGAGCAAGTTCAGGATTCATTCCTGATAATATTTTAGATCGTATTGCTGATAATAGATTAGATCGTAACAATATCAATCCTTTTTATTCCAAGACAAAGATTCAATCATTTAATCAACATCAAGGAACTATGGGTACTTTGTTAAATCGAAACAAGGATTACCAATCTTTTATTATTTTGTCATCATCCAATTGTTCTCAAATGCATCGATTCCAAAATAATAATAATACTGTGAAAAAAAAAAGGAATCCCCTATTCCTATATATATTTGTTTTGGGTCCACTAGGTACTAGTGTATCTAAAATAATGAATTTTTATATATTTTGTAATTTAATAACTTATAATGAGATCTTATTAAATAAATATTTTTTTTCTAACTATTTTGCTAATTGGTTTGATTTTTTTGACAATTTGAAAGAGATTTTCTTGCTACTCAACATCATTTTACTAGATATAGAGAATTCTAAGTTTGATCCATGTGTCATCGTAAGGCCATCTCTTTTGGAACAGACTGTCAAAGTATTGATTCAAGTCTATAATACATATAGAACACTTCAACCTGAAGTAGCTGAATATTGTTTAATCGATGAGAATAGGATAATTTACAATCCGGATCTACCGATAAGCTTTTTTTTGAACCCATTCAATTGGAATTGGTACCCTTTCTTTCAAGATGATAGTTGGGAAGAGACATCGACAAAAATAAATCTTGGACAATTTATTTGCGAGAATTTGTGTCTATTTCAAGACGAATCATATGTCAAAAAATCTGGTCAAATTGTAATTATTAATCTTGATTCCTTAATTATAAGATCAGCTAAGCCCTATTTGCTCACTTCAGGTGCAACTATTCATGGTCATTATGGGGAAATTTTTTATAAAGGAGATGTATTGGTTACATTTCTATATGAAAAATCGAGATCTAGCGATATAACGCAAGGTCTTCCAAAAGTAGAAAAATTTTTCGAAGTACGTTCGATTGATTTAATATTGATAAACCTAAAAAGGAGAGTTGAAGGCTGGAACCAACGTATATCAAGAATTCTTGGAGTACCTTGGGTTTTCTTCATTGGAGCTGAGCTAACCATAGCCCAAAGTCGTATTTCTTTGGTTAATGAGATCCAAAAGGTTTATCGATCTCAGGGGGTACATATCCATAATAGACATATCGAAATGATTGTACGTCAAGTAACATCAAAAGTGTTGGTTTCAGAAAATGGAATGTCTAATGTCTTTTTACCTAGAGAATTAATTGGATTATTACGAGCCGAACGAGCAGGACGTGCTTTGGATGAAGCAATCTTTTATCGGGCAATCCTATTGGGAATAACAAGAGCCTCTCTAAATACTCAAAGTTTCATATCTGAAGCAAGTTTTCAAGAAACCGCTCGAGTTTTAGCAAAAGCTGCTCTGCGAGGTCGTATTGATTGGTTGAAAGGTCTGAAAGAAAATGTTGTTCTGGCAAGAATTCTACCTATTGGTACCGGATTGAAAAAAAGTTTGTATTCTTCAAGACAAGATAAGAACTTTGCTTTAGAAAAAAAAATAGAAAATCTATTTGAGTTGGAAATGAGAGATATTATGTTACATCATAAAAAATTATTATGATAAAGAATTTTTTTCTTCTGATGTGATAAAAAATCTAAATCAAGAGGTGGAGAATACCACCTTTCCTGAATCATTTTTAAACTTAAACACAGAAAGCACAAATCCAATAAGCGGCGATTCCCCTTAATCTTAATCAACAGATCAAAGGAATAGCAAAGACCTAAGACCTAACCAAGATAATAAAGATTCTCAAAGAAATCTATGATATAAGAAATCAATAATATAAGAAATCAATAATATAAGAAATCCATAATAATAATATAAGAAATCCATAATATCCATAAAAAAGGGAGGTAGAAAAAAGATGAAAAAAAAGAAAAAAAATGGCAGTGCCATATAAATCCACAATATCCATAGAGAGGAGAAGTACAAAGAAGATGAAAAAAAAGAAAAAAAATGGCAGTGCTAGAAAAGATAACAATGAAAAAGAGCAATTTGTTTATGAGGGAACTGTGGTGGAACCGATCAAAGATATCATGTTCCACGTACGTTTGCACCATAATAGTCAAACTGTTCTGGGTTATCTATCTGGCAATATGCGCCGTAATCGTATACGTGTGTTACTAGGGGATAGAGTCAAGATACAAATAAGCGAATTCGATTCAAAAAAAGGAAGAATTTTTTATCGATTTCCTCCTCTATCAAAGCAGACTAGGATAGAACAAACTCATAATGATCATCAAACGATGGAGAATAGCGCCTCTCCTGAATCATTCTTAAACTTAAAAAAAGAAAGCACAAATCCAATAAGCAACGATTCCCCTCAATCAACAGATCAAAGGAATAGCAAAGACACAAAGTTTAACCAAGATGAGACAGATTAGGTTCTTAATTCTCTTTCTGGGACCTAATAAAGAGTTTTTCATCTCAATAAAAAAAATATAAAAAATAGATATATATAGATTAGATGAGTTTTATTTTTTCCCAATGAATTCAAAAAAAAAAATAAGAAATATGAAAATTGGAGCATCTGTTCGTAAAATTTGTCAAAGATGTCGATTAGTTCGTAGGCGTAGACAACTTACAGTGATTTGTCCCAATTTGAAACATAAAAAAAGGCAAGGTTAATATTTCTCATTCAAAAAAACCTTTCTTTATAAATATAAATTTTTGATCACTTTGTTGAACGATTTTTTTTTGATACAGGAAGAAAAGGAAAAAGTTTTTTTTGCTGGAATGGTACTATCTCTAATAATATTTTGCATATTATTTTAATAAATAACATTAAATTAAATAATTAAAGAAGATTTAATAATGAAGAACATTGAAGAATTAAAAAAAAGGAAAGAGAGGGATTCGAACCCTCGGTAAACAAAAGCCTACATAGCAGTTCCAATGCTACGCCTTCAACCACTCGGCCATCTCTCCTATATTATAATTTATATAATATATTATAATATTCTTAAATAAAACTATTCAATGTATCAAATAAAAGAAAAAGGAATGAAGACAAGAAATCATGGATTTTGACCTTTCTTTATTCAAGAATATATTTTTTATTAAAAAATATATGAATATGAAAAAAAAAGTAAAATAATGAGTATGAAATGAGTATAAAATTCGAATCAGAGTCAATCAAATAAGTATTTCAAAAAATTGTTTTTTTGTCATGTATCCATGGTGAATTACCGGTAGAAGGTTCCATCGGAACAATTATTAAAGGCACCTCGCTTAAAGCTTAAAAAAAAAAAAAATAAAAGAAAAGGAAATAGGAGATAAAATAGAAAATAACTAATAAATTCATAAAGAATCTACCAATAATTCAAAAAATAATTCTTTGAATTATTTTGCAAATTCAAGAGATTCTTATGGCAATTCTAATAGATATCCACATTAAAATTATCCTTTTTCTTTGTTCTTTTCCATGGATTTTAGAGATTCTTATAAAGAATGAGAATTTTGATACAATACAATAAAGATGTTTACTCTGTTGAACATGATTATCAAAAGAAAGTTCTCTGATTTCATTAAATATGATTTTATGAAAAAAAAATATTTTTTTACTCTTTTTTTCACTATTTTTTCTTTTTTTTCTCATAAAAAAAAAACAAAAAATAGTGGAAATCCAAGAGAAATGCAAGCGGAAGCAGAAGAAATGTTTGAACTTCGTAACACAATTGCGAAAATTTATGGACAAAATACTGGTCAACCTATAAATGTTATACAGAATGATCTGGAAAGAGATACTTTTATGTCCACAACCGAAGCTCAAGATTATGCTATTATCGATCATATAGCAATTGAAAAAAATCCTTGATGATCGGAATTTTTTTTCTCAATTGATAGGAGAATGGGATATCATTCAATTTTTTTCTATCCTATACAAGAACTTTTTGTTTTTGTATAGGATACATCAAAATTTTTTGGTATCCTAAATATAGGATATTCAAGTTGGTGAATTGAAAAAAAATGAACTTTTTTTTTCAGTCAAAATTCGATCAGAGGAAATTTATGAATGTTATATCATCTTCCATTAGAGCATATAATGTGTTATTTGAGATATCTGCTGTAGAAGTAGGCCAACATCTCTATTGGCAAATAGGAGGTTTACAAATCCATGCCCAAGTACTTATCACTTCTTGGATCGTAATTGGAATTTTGTTAGTGTCAGTCATCATAGCTGTTCGGAATCCACAAACCATTCCAACAGATGGTCAGAATTTTTTTGAATATATTCTCGAATTTATTCGAGATTTAAGCAAAACTCAAATTGGAGACGAATATGGTCCTTGGGTTCCCTTTATAGGAACAATGTTCCTATTTATTTTTGTTTCTAATTGGTCAGGTGCTCTTTTCCCTTGGAAAATTATCGAGTTACCTCATGGAGAGTTAGCCGCCCCCACGAATGATATAAATACTACGGTTGCTTTAGCTTTACTTACGTCAGTAGCATATTTTTATGCGGGTCTTAGCAAAAGAGGATTGAGTTATTTCGAGAAATATATTAATCCAACTCCAATCCTTTTACCAATTAATATTCTAGAAGATTTTACAAAACCTTTATCTTTGAGTTTTCGACTTTTTGGAAATATATTAGCTGATGAATTGGTAGTTGTTGTTCTTGTTTCTTTAGTCCCTTTAATAATTCCTATACCTGTCATGTTGCTTGGATTATTTACAAGTGGTATTCAAGCTCTTATTTTTGCAACTTTAGCAGCAGCTTATATAGGAGAATCCATGGAGGGTCATCATTAATTCGTCGAAATAGTCTTTTTTTTAGCTTAGCTTATCCTAATTCCTTTTTGATTCAAGAAAATCTGTTTGCTTGGTTTGAGAATTTAATTATAGAATATACTATAATATAGTATATAGAAAATAATATAGTATATAGAAAAATATAGGAAGATAAAGCACGATTTAAACATAGGAGAGAGGAGATGGACGATATTTTTGAAGTCTAATTTGTAATAAAAAGGTTACGCTAAAAGTATTTTATTGAATTTTAAAAAGTCCAGTCATTTTTTTATTTGTTTTGAAGAATTTTTATGGAATTCGAATGAGTTCATATTCAATATGGACTGTTTATGTAAGAACAGTTTTTTTATGCAATATGAGATGTTCACTAGCTAAATAACACTATTTTTTATTATTTATATATATAATATAATAAATTATTTCTAAAAAAATAGATTAGAAAATAAATGGTCTGTTTCGTCTGTGATTTTTTTGTATTAAAAAAAAAACAGATGAGCTAAACGATCTCGAAGAAAGAGTGAAAAATTTGAAATGAAAGAGTGGTTGGAAAGGTATAGAAAAATTAAGACTTTATTCAAAAAATTCCATCATAAATAGAAAAGAAAAAGGAAATATCGAAAAAGTTCTGACAATTCATAAATATTAATTATTTCAATTCGTATCGTAGTTTTGAGTTATTTCGACTAATAGATTTACCTATTTTAAAATAGGTAATAATTCTTTGGTTTTTTGTATCATTAACCTTTTCCTTTTTTTAGTGCGAGGAACTTACTATGAATCCACTGATTTCTGCTGCTTCCGTTATTGCTGCTGGATTGGCTGTGGGACTTGCTTCTATTGGACCTGGGATTGGTCAAGGCACTGCTGCAGGTCAAGCTTTAGAAGGTATTGCAAGACAACCAGAAGCAGAGGGTAAAATACGAGGCACTTTATTGCTTAGTCTAGCTTTTATGGAAGCTTTAACAATTTATGGACTAGTTGTGGCATTAGCGCTTTTATTTGCAAATCCTTTTGTTTAATCCTAGTAATAGCAAAAAAAAGTCACTTAGATTATCTATTTTTTGGTATTTTGAAAACTTTAAACTGTGCTTTTTTTTTCTTCGAATTATATCAATAATTTTTTGAATTTACTTTATATATATATATAAAGTAATTTATAGAAAATTATTTGTATTTTTTGAACCTTTATCCCATAAAGGACTGATTTAAGGATGAGAGATTTCCAGATCGACTCGCCTGTTCTTAGCTTAGTATAAAGCTTAGTATAAAAAAAACTTTTTTCCTTTTTCTTTATTTAGGAAAGATCTCAAAGGATGAGAGATAATTCATTATTCAAATGAATTAATCTTTAAAGAGATTAAGATATTCCCTAAAAAAAGAGAAATCGATCAAAAAAGGATGAGTGAAGTGATAGAAAAAGAACCTTCTTGTTTGTTAGTCCTATCTATAAGAGGAGAACATATGAAAAATGTAACCGATTCTTTGATTTTCTTGGGTCACTGGCCATTCGCCAGGAGTTTCGGGTTTAATACCGATATTTTAGCAACAAATCTAATAAATCTAATTGTAGTGATTGGTATATTGGTTTTTTTTGGAAAGGGAGTGTGTGCGAGTTGTTTATTTCGAAAAAATGTTGGATTTATCCGGCTTCACTTCCTTTTATTTTTTTCTTTTTTTTAAAGGAAAGGGGTGTACGATCTCGACGAATTACTTTTGAATAAAATCAGAAATCATATGTAAGAACTATAGCATTTCGTTATTTTTTGGTGAAATAACTTTGATTCTCTATCAAAACCAATCAAAATAAATTGAGATCTTTAACATGGTTAAAGCTAAACTGCTTGAAGTACAGGCAAAATGGTACTCTTTCTACTACTACGTTAGCCACGACTACGTTAGTATCCAAATGGTTGAAAAATGCATACTTGAGAATTTTTTTGATATAGAACACTCATATCGATAAAAATATTTGAACCATTTACTGGAAAAAAAAGAGGTCCATACCTTACCTTCTTTTTTATCCAATGCCGAATTGACGACCTACTGTATAAAAAAAAAAAGAAATTTTTTGGATTAAAAAAAAAAAGATAAATTTGAATTTTCAATTTGCTTTTTTATTTTTTATTTATTTAATGAAATCTTTTTGAATTGAATTCAAAAAAATAAAGAAAAAACAAGTACGAATAAAGAAACAACTTTGCTGACAATAATTTATAGATTTTTATCTGGTCAGAAGAGTCCTTTTATATATTCAGGTCTTTTATAAGTTTCAATATGGTCGAATATAGCCAGAAAAGAGAGGATAGGCTCATTAGATTCAAGAAAGAATATGTGAATATTCATAAATAATTATAATTGAGCGTGAGAGCCAAATGAATTGAAAGATTCATGTTTGGTTTGGGAAGAGATCATGAAAGTTTTGAATTTCATGCTAAGATAATCTACTTTCATTAAATGATTTATTAGATAATCGAAAACAGAGGATTTTGAACACTCTTCGTAATTCAGAAGAATTACGTAAAGAAGCCATTGAGCAGCTCGAAAAAGCTCAAATTCGTTTCCGGAAAGTAGAACAGGAAGCGAATGAGTATCGGCAGAATGAATATTCTGATCTGGAACGAGAAAAACAAAATCTCATTAAAATTGGTTATGAGAAGTTGAAACAATTTGAAAAAAATAAGAACGAAAGCCTTTGTTTTGAACAAGAAAGAGCAATAAACCAAGTCCGACAACGAATTTTGCAACAAGTCTTACAAAGAGCACTGGGAACTATAAAAAGTTCTTTAAATAGTGAGTTACATTCTCGTACGATCCGTGCTAATATTGCCATTCTCGGTGCCATAGAATGGCAGAAATAATATAACTGATTAGTCCTTCAACTTTTACTTTAGTTTTAAACTTAGGCACTACCTTTTTTTCTTTGCTTTTGAAAAAGAATAAAGAAAGACTTATGGGAACCTTTCGAGCTGACGAAATTAGTAATATTATCCGTGAACGTATTGAACAATATAATAGAGAAGTCAAGATTGTGAATACCGGTACTGTACTTCAAGTAGGTGATGGTATTGCTCGTATTTATGGTCTTAATGAAGTCATGGCAGGTGAATTAGTAGAATTTGAAGAGGGTACAAAAGGTATTGCTCTGAATTTGGAATCCAAAAATGTTGGCGTTGTATTAATGGGTGATGGTTTGATGATAAAAGAGAGAAGTTCTGTAAAAGCAACAGGAAGAATTGCTCAGATACCTGTTAGTGAAGCTTATTTAGGTCGTGTTATAAATGCCTTAGCTCAACCAATTGATGGAAGAGGCCCAATTGCATCTTCTGAATTTAGGTTAATTGAAT